AAGATAACCCAAAAAATCAAAAGAATGCTTGGATAATTGGTTTATATGGATTCTTCCTGGTTGAGACCATACATAAAAATGACATTGCCAAAAATGGACAAGATAATATTTCCACTTATTCATCAGAAGAGGAGTATCTTTTGATGCCAGAATCGATTTTCCTTGATATCTAACATACTGTATAAAAGGATCCTTGAAGAACCATAAGGTGGCCGGAAAATCGTTAGCAAAGACTTCTTCGACAGGATATTTTATTTTTTCATAAAAACGTATTCGCTCAAAAAGAATCCCAGAAGAGGTTAATCGTAAATGATTAGATTGGTTACGGAGAAAAAGTAAAATGGATTCGTATTCACATACATAAGAATTATATAGGAGCAAGAATAATCTTTGATTACTTTTTGCAAAAATGGATTTTTTTGGAGTAATAAGAGTATTCCAATTATAATACTCGTGAAGAAAGAGCCGTAATAAATGCAAAGAAGAGGGATCTTTCACGCAGTAGCGAAGGGTTTGAACCAAGATTTCCAGATGAATGGGGTAGGGTATTAGTACATCTGATGCATAATTTAAATGTGGAAATTTGTCCTCGAAAAAAGGAAATATTGAATGAATTGATCGTAAATTATAAGATTTTACGGTTTCTGTCTCCTCTAAGGAAGATACTAATCGTAGGGAAAACGGAATTTCCACAATGACTGCAAATCCCTCCGATATCATTTGAGAATACAAATTTTTGTTGTACCCAAAAAATTTATTTTGATTCGAATCATTAACGGAAATAATAAAATGATTCTGTTGATACATTCGACTAATTAAACGTTTTATAATTAGTAAACTAGATTTCTTGTCATAACCTACATTATCCAACAAAACGGATCTATTTAAACCACGATCATGAGCAAGTGCATAAATATACTCCCGAAAGATAAGTGGGTATAGGAAGTCATGTTGCTGAGATCTATATAATTCTAAATATCCTTGAAATTCTTCCATTTAAAATTCAATTTGAATCAGAAAAGAAATAGGTGATTTATTGGGTTATCAAATGATACATAGTACGATACAGTCAAAACAAGGTATTTATATTATAGTAAGAAAAAATTAGATACCTCGGAAACAAGTCAAACTCATCAACGGACTCTCCAGACCCTCCCTTTCCATATAATAGATTTATGTTCATTTATAGGATAACAAGATAGTTAGAAGCCCTTTATTTTATCAATCCAATCGCTCTTTTGATTTTGAAAAAAAAAATCTCTTTATCAATATACTGCCTTCTTCTACACATTTATCTCTACCCCATAAAGGGGAATAGCTAATAGTTAGGACTCATAAGAAATTTCTAATCCACTCATCGGAAAAGCTTTTCCCGCATCAAGCACTAATATATTTTTAACGTCTAATTAGATGGGGTAATCATTCAAAAATGAAGAACAGAAGCTCGTTACTTTTTATTTCCCTAGAATTGGAACCTCTAGTAAGGCTCTACCCATTTATTCATTCGACCCCCCCAAAAAATTCTTTTTTTTTTAATTGAATTTAAACAATTGAAATAAGATTTTGGACCTATTCAGTAAGAATGAAATATTCTCAGAATTATCCTACGACATGCTGCTTTTTCCATTCATTCCTTTCAGGATCAGTCGTGGTCTTACAAACTCTACCGATGGTATGGACGAATCTGTTGCTTCATACAAATGTGTAAAAGATGCTAGCCGCACTTAAAAGCCGAGTACTCTACCGTTGAGTTAGCAACCCAAATAAACAAATTAGAATGTGTAGATACAATCAGAATCCCAATAAATAACGAAATTGAATGGTACAACACAATCAAACCATTAAAAAAAAAAAAAAAAAAATGAAAAAAAAANCTCTAACTGAACATAATAAAAATGAACAAATCCGACGAAAATACAAAAAATTCTCAAATAAAAGATAAAATAAGGATAAAATCAAAGATTTTCAAATATTTATAGACCGCCTCTTGTCTCTCTTCTCTTATATTATCCATTAATTAGTATATATCGAGTTTAATTGATTAAAATCTTAATCAAAAAAGACTTCTTGTATGACAGAAAATATAAGAGCCTATTATTTGAATGAAATAAAATCTATGGAACAGGGATAAATAGATCCATTTATCCACGATCGGATTATATTTATTTGATACACTGTTGTCAATATGAATATTGAGAAAAGCATACGTATACAAAAGAGAAAACAAATTCTAAATCGAACTAACAATTCCGATTTCAATCAATTAAAATGAATCAAATTCAAATTATTTAAATTGAAATATAAAAAAAAACGAAGGACTTGTGTTGGATTGGCACTATATAATATAGGTGGAAGACTAAATTAAGGAAGACGGAGGAGAAGTAGAAAAAAAAAATGAGGTTTATTCAATAACTAAAATAAGCAGATTTAGTCCTTTGTTTTTTTTTTGTTCATAGAGTTCCAACGAAAACGGGGGTAATGTCAAATTTTTATGTCTATAGACCCCATTACTTCTACGTCATTTCTTATTTATTCACTTGATCTTTTTTTCTATATTTATTTTATTAATTGAATTTTGTTTGTTGATTAAGGCGAAGTTCCGTAAAAACCCCCGCCTTTTTTGAAATATCATGAACAGTTCCTGTAGGTTGAGCGCCTTTTTCAAGGAAGTATAGAATAGCAGGAACATTTAAATAGATTTGATTCTTTATCGGATCATAAAAACCCACTTTACGAAGATCTCTTCCCTCTCGTCGGGATCGAACATCAATTGCAACGATTCGATAAATGGCTCATTGGGATAGATGAAGAATACCCCCCCTAGAAACGTATAAGAAGTTTTCCCCTCGTACGGCTCGAGAAAATTAGAAATTATGTCTATGTATAGAATTACAATATCAAATATATATCCATAAAATAAAATCATCAAATTAATTAGACTATTGATTTTAGTACTTTTTTCTTATTCTTACCCAACAAAAAAGAAAATTAGTCGTATTTGCACCCTCATAACTCAAGTTGGATAACTCTGAAATAACTCAAAAGAGAAACCTTTTAGATATTTCATCTATTGAGCGGTCTCTAACCCTTTAATTGTCTGTCTTCTTTAGAATCCATTTTGATTCTTTTCTGATCTAGTTGTTAAGACAATTGAAAATGGTATTTCCTTGTTCCAGGATCTTTGCCTTGAATCATTGGGTTTAGACATTACTTCGGTGATCTTTAAATCCTTTCAAAACGGCAGCAACATACCATTTTTTGTGATTTCTTTCTGTCAAAGAATCATACGAATGTTTGATTCCTGCGTAATACACTTTCCTTTTGATTTGATCGAAAGAGTTTTACCAATTTCAACAAACTTTCCTTTTGAATTGGAAAGTTTCTCGAATAGGACCCTTTAAGTTTATGTATCGAAAATATACTTACGAAGCTGTTCCAATTTATTGATTGATACTAACCCTAGATTCTTGCCCCTGAAAAATAAATCAATACTTTCTACTCGAGCTCCATCCTATACTATATTATATTATATCATACCCCCCAAAAAAAGAGAGTTACAGCGGAACAGAACAAATGATGTCGAGCCAAGAGCACTTTCATTCCTATATAATATATAAAAAAATGGTGGATGTAAGACTCCACAGCGGATCATGTCCTTCAAGTCGCACGTTGCTTTCTACCACATCGTTTTAAACGAAGTTTTACCATAACATTCCTTCAGTTTGGAACCCATATGTAATTGATTCAATTATGGAATCATGAATAATCATTAGTTCGGATAGAGATTAATAGAATTTAATATTGGAAATTCTATAAAAATAATTTTTTTTTTTTTTTTATTATTTCTATTTTCTTATTTATATTATTCTAAATTTGAGAATATTTTTCGATTATTATAAAAATCAAATTAGTTAACTAAATTCTAACTAATATAACACGAATAAATAAATATAATACGAAGAAACAAGTTATTTTGAATCTGTATCTTCAAGTAACATAATAGTGGTAGCATAAATTCAACAATTTCACACTTCTTCAAGTACCAAGAACTCATAGGAGTTCGTTACAAAGATTGAATTGATTGAAAAATCTCCTATCCGATATAATTATTTGCATTTTGCATAACATAAAGTTTTACAGCAAGGACCTTTCGTTTTTTATCATCAGTAAGAGAGAGAGAAATTCATATTGGATTAAACCATCTGTGATTAAAAAAAGATAGATAAAAAAACACTGATGTAAGGGAGAAATTTTATGTTGTTATTTTTTCATATTTATACTGATTTATACTGTAAAATCGTTTGCGTGTTATTTGAACTCAATTAAATTTGTGAAAAAGATATGATTCCGCGGATTATGAAAAAAAAAATAATAATCACATTCTATACCAATATTCTACTCTTAATACAGAAGGCTGTTCGAAAAGGCAATCTTTTATATCTATTTTATTATGATATATTTTATATATATCAAAAAAAAAATTAGAAATATATTATATTAATAGAATGTTAATATAATGATCACATTATATAATAATATATATAGACGGGGTATGCTCTGGGACGGAAGGATTCGAACCTCCGAGTAGCGGGACCAAAACCCGTTGCCTTACCACTTGGCCACGCCCCATTTATTTCTATTCGACACTAATAAACACTAATATTGGTACGGGTTATTCGTCAACTCCAGTCTAAATATCTATTATTTCTAAAATGGATTACTAGAATTTTTATACATGTAGACTATACATGTAGACATAGAATTAAACTGAATTTATTGATCATTACATATAATTCAATTAAGATATTGTACGAAAGTATGATTTATTCTATTCTCTTTTGATTTGAGATATAGAAGGATTTTTGATTGGGTGAGTTCAAATCAAAGAAAGTTTTTTGGTCTATCTTATTTATTTTTATTCATTTTTTTTTTCGTCTATCAATAATACCCTATTTATAATAATAAAATATAATAATAAAAAACTCGATTCAATTTATTAATAACTCAATCAAAATAAATACAATTATCCCCAAAAACAAAATGTTTGTTATGCTTAATATTTTAAGTTTGATCTGTATCTACCTTAATTCTGCTCTTTATTCCAGTAGTTTTTTCGTCGCCAAATTGCCCGAAGCCTACGCTTTTTTGAATCCAATTGTAGATGTTATGCCAGTAATACCCCTGTTCTTTTTTCTCTTAGCCTTTGTTTGGCAAGCTGCTGTAAGTTTTCGATGATATTTTTAATAAAGTCCCAGACAAATTCATGATTTATTCGAAAAAAATTCGTGGAATTGATAAGATCAGATACGTCTTACACTCTCAATTCAAATATTGAAATTCTTGTACAACCGCGACAAATCCGGATCACCCCACTTTATTTCTTGGTGTCAAAATAAAAAAGGGTAGGGTATGTGGTATAAAAGTGGAGAATCTATTCTCTTTTTTCCTAAAAAAAAATCTTGGAGATTGTGTAATGCTTACTCTCAAACTATTTGTTTACACGGTAGTGATATTCTTTGTTTCTCTCTTTATCTTCGGATTCCTGTCTAATGATCCAGGACGTAATCCTGGACGTGAAGAATAAAAAATAAGGTTTTCTTTGCTTGATTTTAAACTGTTATTAGTAAGATTTTATCTATTCCACTTCTTTAACTATATAATTTTTAACTATATAATAATAATAAAAATAATATAATAAAAAAGAGCTCGCGATAAATTCGAAAGAAAATGCCAAGTCATCAATGAAAACGGAAAGAGAGGGATTCGAACCCTCGGTACGAAAAACTCGTACAACGGATTAGCAATCCGACGCTTTAGTCCACTCAGCCATCTCTCCTCTCAATTGAAAAAGGATAATACTATGTTACATTATAAAAAATAAGGCTTGAAAACGCCCGTCATAGTATATACTCTTATTTTTTGATTTCGTGATTTCGTCCGAAGGGGCTTTTTAGTTCCACGGCCCGGCCCGGTCAGTACTTAGCCGGGCCCGCCCTTTTGTTCCAACAAATCATAAATCAAAAGATTTATTAAATTTGAAAAAAATAAATAAAGAAAAAAAAAATTGCTTGTTATTGCGATAAACAAAAAGAACCTTTTCCATTTTTATGATATATAATCAAATGGTATCGAATCAAAGTGCCATTTCTTTCTTAGTTAGTCCTTTTATTCCGGTTTAAATAAGAAAAAGGGAACTCTCGTTTCTTGCCACAACCCATTTTTGTGTTATGGCTTAAGTTCGAGACAAAACCTCGGGCAAAAAAGCACTTGTTATTTAGTTATTTTGTTATTTTTTGTTATTTAGTTATTAAAGTGAAATGAATCCCCTTTTCCTAATCTCATTAGGTCCTCTGATACAAAAGGTAAACGCTCTAGTTTTCATGATTCTTTTCTGATCTTTTGTTTTAGTTTTGATTAGGGTCGACAAAAGGTCCATTTATATACAATAATCGGATTGTAGCGGGTATAGTTTAGTGGTAAAAGTGTGATTCGTTCTATAACCCCTTATATAGTTAAAGGGTCTTTCGGTTTGATTAATATTCATTCCGAACAAAAACTTTAGTTCTTAAAAGGATTGAATCCTTTACCTCTCAATGAAAAATTCGAGGAAGAATATACATTCTCGTGATTTGTATCCAAGAATCAATTTTAAATTGAAAAGTTGGATTATGAGATTACGAAACATAATTTTTTTTTATTGGATAAATACTTCCAATTGAATGAGTATGAGTAAAGGACCCATGGATAAAGATAAAAAGTGTATTTCTAATCGTAACTAAATCTTCAATTTTTCATTTCTATAGGGGGAATTGAAGCAAAACAGCTATTAAACAATGTCTTTGGTTTACTAAAGACATCGATAAATTGTTTTAGCTCGGTGGAAACAAAATACTTTTCCTAAGGATTCTTTCAAATAGAAGTAGAGAACGAAGTAACTAGAAAGATTGTTAGAATATAAACCCCCTCCTTTCTATAGGGATCGTCTAGAAAGCGGGTTGTTCTGAATAGATTTAAACATAAAAGCTGACATAGACGTTATGGGTCGGATTTTTTTATTTCGTTCATGTCTGAATCTGGGAATTTATCCATCTTCCATAAAGGAGCTGAATGAAACCAAAGTTTCACGTTCAGTTTTGAATTAGAGACGTTAAAAATGATGAATCAACGTCGACTATAACCCCTAGCCTTCCAAGCTAACGATGCGGGTTCGATTCCCGCTACCCGCTTTTACTTTATCGTTATAATCTTTAATATTCTAAAAATGAAATATTAATATTATTAAAATATTAAATAAAAAAATTGAATGAATCGAATTAATGTAATGCATCATTGACTTGAATACTAAATTCTTGGAATTCTTTCAACTATTTTTCCGAACAAGAAATATGAAAATTGGAGTGAAAAGCGTCCATTGTCTAATGGATAGGACAGAGGTCTTCTAAACCTTTGGTATAGGTTCAAATCCTATTGGACGCAGTTTATTTCCATATATATATATAT